ATTTATTCAATTGATAATTGAATTGATAGTATAAAAATTCTTCCATTTTTTTTTATTATTCATTTAATTCCGTGGAAGATACAGTCTTTTTTTTGTTACTATTAAGATTTTATGTTATTTTTCTATATTCATATTTTTATGAAGGGAGTACAGGTTAGAAAAAAAAAATAGATCGATAATTATAATTATTATAGTAACGAACAATTGGTTTTGAATACTAAATGTCTTTGACATCCAACTATAAAAATGAATAACCTATTCGAATTTTTTAATGGCAGTTCCAAAAAAACGCACTTCTATATCAAAAAAAAGGATTCGTAAAAATATTTGGAAAAAGAAAGGGTATTGGGCAGCATTGAAAGCTTTTTCATTAGGGAAATCTCTTTCTACAAAGAGTTCAAAAAGTTTTTTTTATACAACAATAACAAATAAATAATTAAAGATTGAAATAATCTGAATCGGTCTGATTTGAAAAAAAAATGGATATTAAATAAAAAAAAAAATAATATATAATTAATATATAATGAATTATATAATGAATGTATAAATAAAAAGAATTTTTTTGATTCTCTAATGTTTTAACTTAATTATAATCTTAAATTGAATTTCTTTTTTTTTTTTAGTAGATTATAGTAGAGTAGAATAGAGTAGAATCATTTTTTTTTTACTGAATTCGAATTATAAATTTTACTGAATTCAAACTATAAAATAGTACTTGTACTTTTGTGTTTGAAAAAGAATAACGCAAGCACACAATTTCAACTTTCTTTTTAGTATATTTTATCTTTTTTAGGATGGGGATTCCTATTTTCCCCATCAATTCAATAATTTTAAATTAGATAATTATATTTAAAATATAATTTTTTTTTATTTCATTATTATTCATTAGCATTAGAAAAGATTTTTTTGAAATATAGTACAATTATAAATTGGAATTTTCATTATTTTATTTATCCATTTTGGCTCAATACTTAACACTATTTCAATATTTAAATTTAATCGGTTTATTAAATTTTAACAAAAATTCGCTCTACAACTAAATCCCTGACACTTAATAAAAAGCTATGCAAATAATTCCCGAAATCTCTTGTGTATATTACTAAATTTTGAATATAGAAAATCCTATTTCTCCATCAAAAAATCAATTTTTTATTAGAGTCATAAACGAAATAATCTAAATGAAAATCAAGTATAAATTTAATTTAAAAATGTAAAAAAACATTTTAGTTTGATTTCGATTCATGAATTGAAGTCATAATGATAACGTTCCAAGAATTACATTTTAGTTGAGCATAAAATAAAATCATAAAATAATAAATTATTAAAACCATTGTATTGTTAAAGTATTGTTAAGTTAAATAAAACGGGTACCCTTATCCCTTATAAGTAAATAATAATAAATCTAAATAAAAAAAAAATAATAAATCTAAATAAAAAAATAAAAACTATTGAAAACATTCTATTAAAATATTAAAATCTATAATTTAAAACCAAGGTATTATTTATTAATTTGAATGTTGCCTAAAAAAAATATTACATTGAATTGACTACTTTAATTTAAAATTGAATCTCGACGATTGAATAAAAAAAAGTTATTATGATTTCGAGCAAGCCGCTATGGTGGAATCGGTAGACACGCTGCTCTTAGGAAGCAGTGCTAAAGCATCTCGGTTCGAGTCCGAGTGGCGGCATGCCATCTTCTAAAAAAGAAATAAGTCCTATAAATATAAAATGAAAAGTTCTATAATGAATTCCATTTTCATTCCTATAATTAAAATTTTCATTCCTATAATTAAAGAAGATTCCATCCCTCCCCTTTTTTTATTAAATTTTATTAAAAAAAATTATGATATTTTCAACTTTAGAGCATATCTTAGCTCATATATCCTTTTCAGTCGTTTCAATTGTAATTACAATTCATTTAATAACCTTATTAGTCGATGAAATCATAGGACTATATGATTCGTCTCAAAAGGGCATGATAACTATTTTTTTTTGTATAACAGGATTATTAGTTACTCGTTGGATTTATTTTGGACATTTACCATTAAGTAATTTATATGAATCATTAATTTTTCTTTCCTGGAGTTTCTCCATAATTCATATGATCCCATATTTAAAAAAAAAAAAAAACTATTTCAATTTCAATTTAAACGCAATAACTGCGCCAAGTGCTATTTTTACCCAAGGTTTTGCTACGTCGAGTCTTTTAACTGAAATGCATCAATCCGAAATCTTAGTACCTGCTCTCCAATCTCATTGGTTAATGATGCACGTAAGTATGATGGTATTGGGCTATGCGGCTCTTTTATGCGGATCCTTATTATCACTAGCCCTTCTAGTCATTCAATTTCCAAAATTAATAAGGATTTTTAGTATTCAATACGTTAGCGAAAAAAACAATGTTTTACCAAACATTTCTTTTCTTGCTTCTCGGAATTATTACAGGTTTCAATTCATTCAACAATTGGATTTTTGGAGTTATCGTATTATTAGTTTAGGTTTTATCTTTTTAACCATAGGTATTCTTTCAGGAGCAGTATGGGCTAATGAAGCATGGGGGTCATATTGGAATTGGGATCCAAAAGAGACTTGGGCGTTTATTACTTGGACTATATTTGCAATTTATTTACATACTCGAACAAATAAAAATTGGGAAAGTGTGAATTCCGCAATTGTAGCTTCGATAGGTTTTCTTATAATTTGGATATGTTATTTTGGGGTAAATTTATTAGGAATAGGATTACATAGTTATGGTTCATTTACATTACCATCTTGAAAAAAGTACTTCACGAATTCAAAATAAAAAGAGTACAGCTGAAGTGTCTATATAAGAAAACTTAATGTAAGCCGTCGAAAACCCTTTTTGTAAAGGAATGTAAATAAAGTAATTCAAGGGGTTTTCGATGGCTTACATACTTACTGCTTAGAATAGTTAGAATAGAATTCCAATTTTTTTTTACTTATAAAAAGAAAAACTATTGATAAAAATAATTAGATAAAACAGCTTCGACTTTGTCAACTGATAATGAAAAAACGAAATCTGGATAAATACCAATAGCTATTACAGGTAGAAGGATAGAGATCGAAACAAATAATTCTCGCGGTCCAGAATCAACAAAATAAGAGTTTGGAGCATTCAAATTAAAAAACTTGTATCCATAGAACATCTGGCGTAACATAGATAATGAATAAATAGGAGTTAATATCATACCAATTGCCATTACAAAAGTAATTAGTATTTTTGTCATTAAAAGATATTTTTGGCTGGTAAGTATTCCAAAAAATACTATTAATTCTGCAACAAAACCGCTCATGCCCGGTAATGCAAGAGAGGCCATTGATAAAATACTGAAAGTTGCGAATATTTTTGGAATTGTAATAGCCATTCCGCCCATTTTGTCGAGATAAACAAGACGTATCCTATCATAACTCGTTCCTGCCAAGAAAAAAAGCGCAGCACCAATAAATCCATGAGAGATTATTTGAAAAATAGCTCCATTGAGTCCTGTATCATTTATAGAACCAAGTCCTATAATTATGAAACCCATATGAGATACGGAGGAGTAAGCTATTCTTTTTTTTAAATTATATTGCCCTGGAGATGTTGAAGCTGCATAGATTATTTGAATTGTACCTATTATCATCAAACAGGGGGAAAATATAGAATGAGCGTGCGGAAATAATCCCATATTGATTCGAACCAACCCATATGCTCCCATTTTTAATAAGATTCCAGCTAAAAGCATACAAGTACTGTAATGCGCCTCTCCATGAGTGTCTGGTAACCATGTATGCAAGGGTATAATCGGCAACTTGACAGCAAAAGCAATAAAAAATCCAAGATAAAATAGTATTTCCACTGCTACAGGATAGGATTGATTAGCTGATGTTTCAAAATTTAATGTTGGGTCATTAGAACCATATAAACAAATACCCAGAATTCCCATTAATAAAAAAATAGAACTTACTGCAGTGTACAAAATAAATTTTGTAGCTGAATACAAACGTTTCTTTCCCCCCCACATGGAGAGAAGTAGATAAACTGGAATTAATTCTAATTCCCACATAATGAAAAAAAGTAAAAGGTCTTGAGAAGAAAATGGTCCTATTTGACCGCTATACATTGCTAACATCAGAAAATGGAATAATCGGGAATCTCTAGTAACCGGCCGAGCCGCTAAAGTAGCTAAAGTGGTGATAAATCCCGTTAGCAAAACAGGTCCTATAGAAATTCCATCTATTCCCAATCTCCAGTAAAAATAAAAAAAATGGATCCATTTATAATTTTCTATTAATTGAATTAATGGATCGTCCAATTGGAAATGATAACCAAATGCATAGGTTGTTAGAAGAAGTTCGATTATACATATACAAAGAGTATACCATCGAATTACTTTATTTCCTCTATGAGGAAGAAAAAAAATTAAGGAACCCGCAAAGATTGGCAAAAATACAACTATCGTTAACCAAGGAAAGTAATTCGTAGTAAAAATAAAATACACTTGGACCAAAAAAACCCGTGCTCCAATATATATTGGAGCGCGGGTTTTTTTCGGTAAAGGTAAAAAAAATGTATTCGTATTCGAGTAGGTTTTTTGGAATGGATCAATAAGCTAGACCCATACTTCGAGTTGTTTCATGCCATAAATAAACTCGAACACTCAAAAAATCTGTTGGACAGGCGGATTCACATCTCTTACAACCCACACAGTCTTCTGTTCTTGGAGCGGAAGCAATTTGCTTAGCTTTACATCCGTCCCAAGGTATCATTTCTAATACATCTGTGGGGCAGGCTCGGACACATTGAGTGCACCCTATACACGTATCATAAATCTTTACGGAATGTGACATTGGATTTGGATCTAAAATTTTTTTTAATTAGAAATTTTCGATCTAGTAAACTTGTAAATGGATCATATATTTAAACACCAGATGAATCAATGATTTATCAGAATTTTTTTGAATCAATCTAACTACTTCTGAATCAACTCATGTGAAAGAGCCAAGATACTTTGATTTCTTACATTTTCGTAAACCGGATGATGTATTATGTATAATATATGCTAAATACTAATTCGAACTTATCAATATTCTAATTTCTATGATTAATATTATGATTACTACTACTTATTCAACAAATTAGATTGATTGATACGAATTGATTTTCTGTTACGATAAATTGACGAAACAATTGCTGGTCCAATAGCTGCTTCAGCGGCTGCAATAGCTATAACAAAAATGGAGAAAATATTTCCTTTTAATTGGCGACTATCAAAAAAATCAGAAAATGTTACGAAATTTATATTAACCGCATTCAGTATAAGTTCAAGACACATAAGGGCTCTAACCATATTTTGGCTTGTAATCAATCCATAGATACCGATAGAAAATAAGTAAGCACTCAAAACAAGTACATGTTCGAGCATCATTGATCAACTCCTTATCAATTTCAATTCATTTCAATATACTATGAACAACAATTCGACGGATTCAATTGACTAGAATATAAAAAAAATACGGAATAAAGGAATCTATTAGTAATAGATCAAATGATCTAATACAAAAAAAATTCTAGTTTATCTTGTAATTTTATCTATAAACAATCTTGAATTAGAATTGAAGGAAAGATAACACAAAATGCAATTTTATTTTACTTGTTGTTGCTAATTTTATCGATTTATTATTGGCGCGCCATGGCAATTGCACCTATCAAAGCAACTAAAAGAATTATCGAAATGAATTCAAATGGAAGAAAAAAATCTGTTGATAAATGAATTCCAATTTGTTGACTATTACTTATCAAATCTTGCTCTATAATTTGATTTGATCTTGTAGTCCAAATAATCCCGTACCATGACGTATCCGTAATCGTAGTCATTAGTAAAAGAAAAATACTTGTACAAACCAACAAAGTAACCCCATCCCCAATGGTCCAAAGAGTAAAATCATTGGAATAGTCTGAACCATTCATGAACATTACAGCAAATAGGATTAAAACATTTATAGCTCCCACGTAAATAAGGAGTTGGGCAGCAGCTACAAAATATGAATTTAATAGAATATAGAATAAGGATATACAAACAAGAACCAGTCCCAATGAAAAGGCAGACAAAATGGGGTTAGTAAGTAATACTACTCCTATACCTCCTAATAGAAGACCTAATCCCAGAAAGACTAAAAGAAAATCATGTATTGGTCCAGGTAAATCCATTATATGTAAAATAAAAGATAAATAAATTAAAATGTTTTTCATGCCCTTATTGAGACCAGACCAGAAAAAAATTTGATAATTCAAAAAATATTCCTATCAAATCAAAAAAAAATTATATATAATTTTTTTTTTGATTTTTGAAATAATTTCAGATCAGATATATGATTTAATAGATTTTAGATTTTCAATCCAAATTAAGACATGGTTTTTAACAACCAATTAAGACTTGAGATTTTTAGGTATTAACCAAAGAAAACAAAAAACCTCATTATTTTAGATCAAAATCGAATCTTAGTAATTACATTACACAATTTTCTTTAATCTTAAATCAAGAATCAAGAGATTTACTTATGAGGCGAATTCAAAATTGTTCGAATTGTATAATCGTTAATTACTGACATTGGTAAACGACCCAAGGCAATTTGATTATAATTCAATTCGTGACGATCATAAGTAGAAAGTTCATATTCTTCAGTCATTGATAAACAATTTGTTGGACAATACTCAACACAGTTACCACAAAATATACAGATTCCAAAATCAATACTATAATTAAGTAATCGTTTCTTGCGAATATCGGTTTCTAATTTCCAATCAACGACCGGTAGATCTATAGGACATACACGAACACATACTTCACAAGCAATACATTTATCAAATTCAAAATGGATTCGACCGCGGAAACGCTCCGAAGTAATTAATTTTTCATAAGGATATTGAATAGTTATGGGTAAACGATTTACGTGGGATAAGGTAATCATGAAACCTTGACCAATGTACCTTGCAGCTCGTACTGTTTGTTGACCATAATTCATGAACCCAGTTATTATAGAAAACATATTGGGTATATATATATATGAATAATTTTATGTTTGTTTATTTCTCTTGTTTGACCCAAATTGTGAATATAAGATATCCCTTTACAGTGAAAAAAGTTGGAAAGAAGTTGTTAATAATAGATTTCCAAGAGAAATAGGTAAAAGAAATTTCCATCCAAGATTCAATAGTTGATCCATTCGTAGCCTAGGTAAAGTCCATCTTGTTGTGATAGGAATGAACAAAAACAAATACGTTTTAGCTAATGTAATGAAAATACCAATTATTGGTTCAAAAACTCCATATGTTTTATTTATTTCAAAAAACTCAGAAACAAACATATATGGAATAGAGATATTCCAACCGCCCAAGTAAAGAACTGTTACAAATAATGAAGAAACTAATAAGTTTAGATAGGAAGCAACGTAAAATAACCCAAATTTGATACCCGAGTATTCGGTTTGATAACCTGCTACTAATTCTTCTTCTGCTTCTGGTAAATCAAAAGGTAATCTTTCACATTCTGCGAGGGAAGAAATTAGAAAAATGATAAACCCTATAGGTTGACGCCACAAATTCCATCCCCACAAACCATATTTTGATTGAGCCTCAACTATATCAACTGTACTTGAACTATTAGATAATTATAGTCGATGATACTATTGCCTTTTCCATCGCTAGTACAGAACCGTACATGAGATTTTGACCTCATACGGCTCCTTGAAGACCATAAATAAATCTAAGGATCGGGTATTTTATCTTCATATGTTGAGTTTATAAGATAGATAAGGTCACAATCTATTGTACGATCCTGAATTAGATCAATTGAATTCTATCTGTTATTATTTAACAATAATATGTTTTTTAAATATTAAGATTTAAAAATAATAAATATAATAATATATATAAATATTAAGTAATTATATTTCTTTAATTAGATTTCTATATTTTAATTATATTTTTTTAATTAGAATTATTTAATTCTATTTATATAACATAAATATTCATAATAATAAATATTAATTTTAGAACAAAATTCTAAATTCTATTTAATTTTTATTTATATAATTATAATAAATAAAAATTTTATTTATATAATAAATTCTAATTAAATTAGAATACATAGTAATAATAGAATAAATATCAAATATACAAATATAATAAATTTAAATATTATTTAAAATATTATCGAATTATATATTCTATAATAATAAATCAAATAAATTGAAAATACTTCTGATTAAAAATACTTCTGAATTGATCTCATCCTTTCTTTCTCTTTAATAAATTTTTACTTTCTTAAATAATTGAAAAAAAAAAAAATTTTCCTTGTTGAGTAATAATTTCATTCTTCAATAAAATACTCCTTGTAAAAGTAGAAATAACCCAGCTTTTTTTTTTTCAATTAAATTATCCATTACATTCCTTTATTAATTCTGATATGATGATATGAATTCCATTTATACGAATATGGATATAAAATATAAAAAGGAAAGAATAAAAGTAAAGAAAGATCTTTTTTTATTTTCTATTGGAATTGGATTCTTTTCTATCTATATTTCTCTTCTTCTTTCTTTTTCTGAGAAATAAGGGAGCGAAAGTAAAGGATTATTTCGTTTCAAATAGTCATTTATTTAATACGTGGATAGGAGCATACTCTGGATCGGAATTGTGGGTAGTACTGCCTGATCATTTCTACCAACTTTAAGCCCCAATTAATATTCTTTGTATATTATTATTATGCAGAAATATACTTTTGGATAATTTCCATAATTGCCATTACTAATCTTTTTCGTATATTGGTGTTTCTAACTATCCACTCGTTTTTTTTCAATCATCCATTATGTTATTATGTTATGGTAATATATGTATAAAAATACATACAAACAATAGTAATAATGAAAAATGAATATGGTTAATCTTTTGAACCCGCTTCAAGTTAGGATGACTAATCAACCAATTTTGGGGTAAACGATCTCTTTTATTTTTGTTTATTTCCGCCCAACTCTCTAACTCTTATACATAGAAAATGAGACTCAAAATTTTGACGGCAAATTTAGATATAAGCTGTTTTCTTTCACTCATATAACTATCTGATTTAGTTCATCAATCCAAATAATTAATAAAAAAAATGAAGATCTCAACTCAATTCATTTTTCCCTTTTTATAGAGAGAAAGGAATAGAGAAAAATTTATGTCTCAACGAATCACACGTAGAGATATTGACAATACACATAAAGTTAATGGTATTTCATAACTAATTGATTGAGCCGCAGCTCGTAGACCACCTAAAAAGGAATATTTATTATTTGATCCGTATCCTGACATCAGAAGCCCAATGGGGGCAATACTTGAAATGGCAATCCATAAAAAAACACCAATATTAAGATCCGCTAAAACAAGGTGATATCCAAAAGGGACTACTAAATAGCTTACTAAAATGGATATGACTGCTATGGATGGTCCGATACTGAATAAACGAATATCTCCTCTAGATGGAAGGAGATTTTCTTTGAAAAGTAGTTTTGTCCCATCTGCTAGAGCTTGAAGAACTCCCAAAGGACCAGCATATTCAGGTCCAATACGTTGTTGTATTCCTGCAGATATTTCTCTTTCTAACCATACAATTACTAGTACACCTATTGTGATTCCTAATATAAGAGTCAAAATAGGAATAAGGATCCATATAATTCCATAGACCTCTTTAATAAATTCGAATCTAGAAAAAGAACTGATATCTTGTACTTCGTTTGTATCAATTATCATTTCAACGATCAACTTCTCCCATAATGATATCTATGCTACCTAGTATTGTCATAATATCAGCCAATTTCATTCTTTTAACTAACTGAGGAAGAATTTGCAAATTGATAAAACCTGGCGGGCGTATTTTCCATCTCCAAGGAAAAACACTCTGATCCCCTATTAGAAAAATTCCTAATTCTCCCTTTGGTGCTTCGACTCTCACATAGAGTTCTTGTTTTGGCAATTCAAATGTAGGAGATGGTTTTTTACTAATAAATCTATATTCAAAATCATTCCATTCTGGATTCCTTTCTCTATCAAAGTATCGGATTTCTAAATTCTCATAGGGCCCCCCCGGAATTCCTTCTAGAGCCTGTTGAATAATTTTTATGGATTCGGTCATTTCACCAATTCGGACTAGATAACGAGCTAATGAATCTCCCTCTTTTTGCCACTGTACTTCCCAATCAAATTCGTCGTAACACTCATAATGATCAACTTTACGAAGATCCCATTGTATTCCGGAAGCTCGTAGCATTGGTCCTGATAAACCCCAATTTATTACTTCCTCTCTATCAATAATGCCTACTCCTTCAACTCGTTCTAAAAAAATAGGATTTCGTGTAATAAGCTTTTGATATTCAGTAACTCCCGTTAAAAAATAATCGCAAAAATCCAAACATTTATCTATCCAGCCATGAGGTAGATCAGTCGCTACTCCCCCGATACGAAAATAATTATGCATCATTCTCATACCGGTAGCAGCTTCAAATAGATCATATACTAACTCTCTTTCTCTGAAAATATAGAAGAAAGGGGTCTGTGCACCAATATCTGCCATAAAAGGACCAAGCCATAACAGATGAGAAGCTATACGACTCAACTCCAACATAATTACTCGGATATAGCTGGCTCTTTTAGGTACTTGAATATTTCCCAACTGTTCCGGTCCATTTACGGTTATTGCTTCTGTGAACATAGTAGCTAAATAATCCCAACGTGTTACATAAGGCAGATATTGTATAATTGTTCGGTTTTCCGCAATTTTTTCCATTCCTCGGTGTAAATAGCCCAATATCGGTTCACAGTCAATAACATCTTCACCATCTAGAGTAACGAGGAGTCGAAGAACACCATGCATTGATGGGTGGTGGGGGCCCATATTGACTTTCATGAGGTCTTGTCTTGTAGCTGGTATATTCATCGGTTTTTCCTAGATTCATTCTTTCATGAATTGCTGAAAACGTAAATAAGTTCATTAAAATTCAAGATCTAATAAATCAAATAATTCAAAATGTCTCTTTAAATTAACGAGTTTTTGATTCCCGAATATTCAACTGATTAATTAATTCTTTATAACATATTCGATTTTTCTTTGACAAATAAGACAGCATCCGTTGGCGTTTTCCCAAAATTTTCCGTAGGCCCCTCTGTGATGAATAGTCTTTTCTGTGCAATTCCAAATGGGAAGAAAGCTTTCGTATCCTATTGGTGAGGCTTTTTATTTGAAATGCAACAAACCCTCTGTTTTTGTCTTTTTCTTCTTGCGAACTAACTGAGATAAATGATTTTTTTACCATAAAATGAAATACTCTCTCCCTTCACTTGTTCTCTTTTTATTGATAGATATTTTTATTGAGCAATAATAATAATGACACTTATTTTCTTTTAATTTGAGATATAATATATACAAAAATCTTAATTTCGTTAATAATGCAAAAATTGTTATTTTATAATTTTCATTTTTTTTTATTGGGATTCGACTTGGTGTCAAAAAAGATGGTTTTCTGCCCTCACCAAAGATAAAAATTTATAACAAAAATGAAAATATGAAGATTTTGTTGATCCTTTCGAGATCTACTTAATATAAATATATCATTAAAATTAAATTAATATCATCAATGGAATGTCAAACAATGTATGCATCTTTTTACCTTTATAGACCCGACCAATAGGGTACAAAAATCGAGTCAAAATGTACCATTAATTAATTATTAATTTTCAATCGTGGATACATATCTATTCTTACCATACTAAAACGACTGCCATTAGTGGTATCAAACCAATAGCGGTTCATACAAGCTAAATCTTCTAATCTATAATTAGGCCAAAGAAATAATTTTAATTTAATTAGTTTATTTTTTTCTTTTTTGTTTTTATCAAAAACTTGATTGGTTGCCTTATTTCCATTTAATAATCTTGTGTTTTTAGATATATCCTTTTTATTCTTAGAATTGAAACAAATTAGAATTCTCAATTCTCTACGACGTCTGGGGGAGAAAATAGTTTCAGGAACAAACAAATCATAATTCTTTTTGTCTCTATTTCCAGTTATCTTTTGATATTTTGGGATGAATTCATCAGAATTCTTTTTATCAACATGACCCTTTGCTCGGTACCTTTTATTAATTGTTTGCTTAGTCTTATGAACCAATGAAATACTTAGGGTTTGATACATAATAAATTGTCCTTCTTTTTTTATAGACAAAGGAACTGGGTCGATAAGCAATATTCCCTTTTTGATCAATTCTGTAAACGTTAAATCTTTCTGAACCATTAGAATATCCAGATTCATTTCTCTTCTTTGAATAGAGGATATAGTAATTTCTTTAGGATTTATCAGTCTAAGCAGTAGACAATATACTTTGATGTTATCGATCATTTTTTGATTTAAAAAATCATCCCATCTCAATTGAAAATGTAAATACCTTTTTAGGAAAAAACCAAATTCTGATTCTATTCTATATTGTTTTTTATCTTTTTTATTTTTTGATCCCACATAATTTTCTTCAACAGCTTTTTCGTGATGTGAGAAAACTGATTCAAAATCTGTTTGGTCTGCAGATTCTTTTTCTCCTTTATTTTCATTTACATTAAAAAGAAGTAATTTTATTGGTATGGTCCACGGTTTAATATTATACACATTATAAAGTATCAAAAATTCTGAGAAAAACCAAAGTTCCAGATTTGATATGGGACAACTTAGTATTTCGTCATTCATTCTCAGCCAATCAAAAACTGTTTTTTTCTTGGATAAGTTGATTTCTTTATTTTGATAAATTGGTAGAAAAAAAAGAACTTTCTTAGCAATTTTCTCAATTATTTGATAATTATTAGTCCTATTCTTAGTATATTTATTTCTGTTCGTGTCAATATTCATATTGATCCAAGCCTCACTATCGACTTTTTTTTTAAGACCAAAATTAATAATTATCCAATCAAAATATTTTCTATCCGGATTTTTCTTCCTATCTCTAATATTATCTGCTAATAGATAATTATGAATATGGATAGGGGTATCTACTATCTTATTAAACTTATTAAATAAATTCCGTTTATGTACGTTGTAATTATAAAAAAGATCTTGGTTATTATTTATTTGTAATGGAAATCTATAAATAGATGAGGTCTTTTTATCTTCATCATTAATAAATTTATACGATAAATTATCATATCTATATTGTTTTTTAAATTTTTTTTTTTGATTGGGTAATGAGTCTTCTTCCAATTTTTTTTGTTTTTTGTAGTTAATTAATCGGGTTTTTTTGTATGAATCACATTTGTTTAAATATTTATTCTGATTCTTACCTATAGAGTGGTGATTGACTGTATCTCGCCATTTTTTTGGTACTAATTTACTAGACCATCTAATTTGAGATAAATCATATTGATAATGACTCTTTAACCAATTTTGCCATTGATTCATTTCGAAATTGGAGAAGTTCTTAGGTTTTAATTCGGAATGAAATATTTCCCTTGTTCCAAAAAAATAATCTTTTATTTCATTCTTAAGAAAAAAGGATGTTGCATTATATTGAAATACGGATCTTAACTTAGAGAAGTTAAAAACTGGAGTTTGTGATAATTTGTAAAATACATATGCTTGTGACAAGTAAGATAATTCATAAAAAGTTTGTGAGCTCTTATTCTTATTACTAATATTATAAAATGGTTTTTTTATAGTTGAAATAAAGTGAATTCTATTTTGTTTTGTTTTATCAATTCTTTCTTGATTTGTTTCATCATTGGAAATCGATTGAGTATTGTAAATGGATTTATTAATATTAATAATTTTTTTTCTTGATTCAAGAAAAAGTGGTGTATTTTTTCTAGTCAAATTTTTAATGCCTAAAAGCATATCAATATAGATCTTTTCAATGAAAATTTTTTGAAAAGAATTTACTTTACGAATTAGTTGAACATTTCTTCTTTTAAATATCTTCAAGAGATTTGTTGGTACTTCCAATCTTTTATCATCAGAAATAATTTTCTTAGACCTAATATTTCTATCTGGAGGTATAAATCTTTTTTTTTTTTCTTTTGTAATTTTTTCTATCTTATTTAGGATTGTATTTGTTCTATTAGTTAGATCTTGTATTTTTTTTTTTGTCAATGAATAATTTATCCAATTCGTAGATTCAACTTGAATGGGTGATTCGTGAATTATTTCATTACTTATTTTTGAATCTTTTTCTTTTTGAATTTCAACATTGTTCACTTGATATATTTCTCGTAATCCAAATAATGGAATTAGGTTTATTTTTGAGAGTTCTTTTATTATTTTTTTTAGAATTAGAATGCTTTGACTAATCCATTTTTTTGTTTTTTTTGAGGCATTAAAAAAAAATCTTGTGTTTTCTTTTAAAATTCTTATAACTTGAAAACCTTTTTTTTTTAATTTTCGAATTTTTTTTTTGAGTTCTGTAAAAATAGGTTCAAAAAATGAAAGTTGTTTTTGAGGAGAACCAAAAGGAAGTTCAGTTTCCATTCCCAAAACTGTTAAAAAACAAAAATCATTTTTTTGTCCTTTATTTTTTGTTGGATTGGTATAAGTTTTTCGTGTTTTAAATTTGTGCCAAGGTTTCAGATGAAAGGGAAATAGGACTTTTATCTGAATACCGTCTGTTAACCAGTTTTTTGGAAATTCCTTTTCTGATAATTGAATCCCATTATAAGTACATTTAATATGTATTTCTTTATTCCAATCCTTTAAATCGTCGCTCCATTCGGGAAATTGAAATAATAGTATACGAGCGCTATTTTTAGCTATTATTAATAAGGGTAATAATATATATTTTCTAAAAAAAGATTGGGTTACTAATAGAATACTTCTTATTACTTGAGCAAATAAAATGCTATCCCAGGCTTCTGCTATTTTTATACGTTCTTTTTCCCTTCTTTTGTCTTCTTCTTTTTTTTTCTCGTTTTCTTTTATCTTTTTCTCT